TTACTCTTATGAACCAACGAAGTACCTATGGTTTGATACATAATAAATTGTCCATCTTTTTTTCCAGACAGACGAATGGGTTCTATAGTAAATGCTTCTGTTTTCATGAATTGTGTAAAATTCTGAACCATCATGATACCCAAATTCAGTTGTCTCCTTTCAACCGAGGCTAGAAGAATTTTTCTTGGATCTCTCAGTCTAAGCAGGAGACAATACATCCTGATATTATTGATCATTCTTTGATTCAAAGTATCGTCGAATTTCAATTGAAAAAGAAAATAACGTTTCAGGAATAAATCTAGTTCTGTTTCCGTGTTGCTTTTTTTTCTTTTCTTTTTCCCTTTTTTCATGCCTGATCTTTCAGAATTTTCTTTAATATCTTTTTGTTGTGGGAGAACGGATTTAAGATCTCCTCGGCTTGTGGATTCTTTTTCTTTTTGATTTCGATGATTCGATGCTATCAAAAAACTTCCTTTTTCCTTGTCATTGATCTTTTCCTTTTCAGTACTACTACTATTTTGATTTCTATTCAAATTTAAAAGAAGTAATTTGCTTGGTATAACCCAAGGTTTCGTTTTATATGCATTAGAAAGGAACACAAATTCTGGGAAGAACCAACGATTCGATATGAGATCCTTTAGGATTTTTTCATTCATTCCCATCCAATCAAAAAATCCGTTTGAATTTGGTGGATTGATTTCTGGAATCATATCTGGAATCATAAGATAAAAAAGATCATTTTTCTGAATTTTTTCAGAATTCTTAGTACGCATTTTTTTCCTTTGATTCCTATTGGTATCGATCATGATCCAGGACTCAATTTCGTGTTTTTTTCTAAGATCAAAATGGAGAATTTTCCAATCCAAATATTTTGTATCGGTCGTTTTTTCCATATCTAGAATCTTTCCTAGAAAATTCTTAATAGGGACGTTCCCCGGCCTATCAAAAAGTTTAGCCGTTTTATAAGAAATCTCTTGGTTCGTATTTCCTTGAAACGGAGATCTATAAAAACAGCATTCCCTTTTATTTTCATAATTAAGAAATTGATATGATAAAAGATCATATCTATAGTATTTTTGAAAATTATCTTTTTGATTAGATAATGAATCCACTTCAAATTGTTTTTGTTTTTTGAAATGGTCACATTTGCTAAAATTTTCATTTTTAGCTATACGACGCTGATGAACTCTATTTCGCCATTTTTCTGGTATTAATCTAGACCATCTGATCTGGGATAAATCGTATTGATAACGTCCTCTTAACCCTCTTAAGCAGGTTTTCCAGTGATTCATTTCATAACTCGAATGACCCATTCCTTGTGTTTCAAAAGGAGCCTTTATTTCGGGCTTAAGAAAAAAAGGGCTTCCTTGATGTTGAAGAACAGATTTATACGAGTTACTAAGTTGGTGTGATAATTTGTAAAATACATATGCTTGTGACACGCAGGATAATTCATAAAAAAGATGTGAAATTATTTGACTATTTCCAATATAATCAAGTGCCTTTTTGATAGTAGAAATAATTGGATTTTTCTTTTTTTTATTCATTTTTTCTTCTTCATTATTCATTTTTTCTTCTTCATTATTAGAAATGGATTTTTTTTTTGTTGATTCAAGAGAAAGTTCTGTATTCATTCTGGGAATATTCATGATAGATAAAAAGATATCTGTGTATATTCTTTGAATGAAAGATTTGAAAAACAGGGGTAATTTTGCGATTAATCCAGCAGCTCTTCTTTTTAATATTTGCCATTTTTCGAATCTTTTAGCATTATAACTTGTTTTGTTAGGACTAAGATTATTGATTCTTGGAGTTACTTTTTTTTTCTCTTTTGTGATTCTTTCTACTTGATTTCGAATTGTACTTGTTCTATCAGTGAGATCCTTCATTTTTTTTTCTGTCACTGAAGAATTTTTCCAACTCGGAGATGTAATTTGATTAACTGATTCGTGAATTATCTGATTGCTGATTATGGAATCTTTTTCTTCTTTAATTTCACTCGATTCATATACTTCTACTTCTTTTAACCGCAATAATCGAATTGGATTTACTTTTGAAAGTTCTTTTATTATTCTTGTTATAAAAATAAGACTTTTGATAACCCAATTGTTTGTTTCTTTTGAAACTTGTTGAAATAATTTAGTTTTTCCTTTGAAAACTATTCGAGCTCGAAAATAGTGCTTCGGTAATTGTCGAATTTTTTTTTCGAGTTCCTTTAAAATGGGTTTAAAAAAGGAAGGTTGTTTTCGGGGCGAACCAAAAGGACGTGCAGCTTCCCTTCCCGAAACTGTTAAAAAACAAAAATCCTCTTTGTTGTTTTGCATTAGATTTTTCTCAGAGGATCCTAGGTTCGATTTGTGCCAAGGTTTCAAACGGAAAGGAAATAAGATTTTTATCTGAATACCGTCCAGGAACCAATCTTTCGGAAATTCTGTTTCGGATAATGGAACACCGTTATAGGTACATTTAACATGCATCTCTTGATTCAATTCCTGGAAAT